GAGGAACCTTATAAAGATCGTATTGATTCTTATCAAAGAAAGACAGGATTAACTGAGGCTGTTCAAACAGGCACAGGTCAACTAAATGGTATCCCCATAGCAATTGGGGTTATGGATTTTCAGTTTATGGGGGGTAGTATGGGATCTGTAGTAGGCGAGAAAATCACTCGTTTGATCGAGTATGCTACCAATAAATCTCTACCTCTTATTCTAGTGTGTGCTTCCGGAGGAGCACGTATGCAAGAAGGAAGTTTGAGCTTGATGCAAATGGCTAAAATATCTTCCGCTTTATATGATTATCAATCAAATAAAAAGTTATTCTATGTATCAATCCTTACATCTCCTACTACTGGTGGGGTGACAGCTAGTTTTGGTATGTTGGGGGATATCATTATTGCCGAACCCAATGCTTACATTGCATTTGCGGGTAAAAGAGTAATTGAACAAACATTGAATAAGACAGTACCTGAGGGTTCACAAGCAGCTGAATATTTATTCCATAAGGGCTTATTCGATCCAATCGTACCACGTAATCCTTTAAAAGGCGTTTTGAGTGAGTTATTTCAACTCCACGCTTTCTTTCCTTTGAATAAAAATTCAATCAAGTAGAGCTTTAAATTCAATTATTTTTTTTGTGTCGAACAAATAGTTAGTTTATCGGAATCAAAGTCAAAATCAGAAGAATGGGGTTTTCTTTGGTGACATAAGATCTAATTGTAGAAAGAATCAAAAATTGCGGAAATTTTTTTTTTTTTTTTTCTAGAGATCTTTTTTTTACCCATATTCCTGATTAGTAATCAGAAAGCCTCTATCAACAAGATAAAAGAGCGAATTCTTCCTTTCGCGAAATTAGGCAAGGCAAATAAAACGAATTTCATATTCCCTTCTTACGTATGTATATATAATAATATAATTCAAATATGGATATAGAGTCTTGCATCTTTCTATATCTCCCGAGAATCCCCATTTTTACTAATAATCCCTGTTGGATCGGATTCTAACGAATCTTTCGGAAATTTGTAAGAAACTCTTTCTTTTTAAAATTATAAGACAAGAACACGAGAAGAAGAATAATATAATAAAAGAAGAATAATAAATGGATTATCATACATATATTTCATGTAGAAAGATGAAATGAATAAGCCCATTTATATTTATTTAGTTCTCCATTCCTTGCACTTATTATATATACTCACTTATAGTATAATTATATACTAATTATATTAAATTATATTATAAGATATCTTTATAACAATATAAGAATAACAGGTACAAATATTAAATCGAGGTACCCATTTTATGATAAATCTCGACTTACCTTCTGTTTTGGTGCCTTTAGTGGGCCTAGTAGTTCCGGCAATTGCAATGGCTTCTTTATCTCTTCCTATTCAAAAAAATAAGATTTTTTAGATCCGATGGGATCAAATCTCATCCTTTTTTTTTCAAGACTTAGACTTGGATCATAACACAGATATCTATTTAGTGGAATATGGTATAAGATGTGGCTTCCTCCGAACATAAATGAAAGAGCTCTTATGCATGCGGAAACATGATATATGGGTAAATTAATTATAGCTATTTGAAAATAGCTCAAGATCGGCAGATGTCTGAAATGGAAAGTCAATATATCTAAACGTGTGTAGATATCTATAGGGGGGGGGATGTTATTATTTTAGATCTAACCAATTCGATGAATTACTCCTAAAGGTTCACATCAGAATAGTGCTAGTTGATGAGAGTTACTTCGGAAACACAAAGAGTAAAGTCAAATTCATTTGGGTTATTCTCTCAATTCCAATAAAATGCAACTGAATCTAGTATGAGTTGGCGATCAGAACATATATGGATAGAACTTATAACGGGGTCTCGAAAAACAAGTAATTTCTGCTGGGCCCTTATCCTTTTTTTGGGTTCATTAGGATTCTTATTGGTTGGAACTTCCAGTTATCTTGGTAGGAATTTGATATCTTTATTTCCGTCTCAGCAAATCATTTTTTTTCCACAAGGGATCGTGATGTCTTTCTATGGGATCGCAGGTCTCTTTATTAGCTCCTATTTGTGGTGCACAATTTCGTGGAATGTGGGTAGTGGTTATGATCGATTCGATAGAAAAGAAGGAATAGTGTGTATTTTTCGTTGGGGATTTCCGGGAAAAAATCGTCGCATCTTCCTTCGATTCCTTATGAAAGATATTCAGTCCATCAGAATAGAAGTTAAAGAGGGTATTTATGCCCGTCGTGTCCTTTCTATGGAAATCAGAGGCCAGGGGGCCATTCCCTTGACTCGTACTGATGAGAATTTGACTCCACGAGAAATCGAACAAAAAGCTGCTGAATTGGCCTATTTCTTGCGTGTACCAATTGAAGTATTTTGAAATGAATTGAAGAATAAATGTTTTCTCATCAGGAGGGAAAATCCTCTTTTTCTATAGCATAACTTAACTGAAGTTTCTTCAGAGCGCTCATTCGAGCCAAAGTGGACGTATATGGAACAGCCATAA